GGGAACAATCAAAAAAAAAATTTCACCTTCAATCATAAATAAAATTTCGTTAGAAAATTTCATAGAGACAATGGAAATTAATAAGATTCATAGTCTCCTTCTTCCTGATACTGATTACCAAAAGTTTGAACATAAAATAGACCAATTTGATAAAAAAACTTTTTCAACGGAAAATCGTCATTTATTTACTTTAATCAGTAAATTTGATAGAGAATTGGGATCGAGTTTAAATTGGAAGGGCCTCTCTTTTTTTTCAGAAAAAGAACAAGGAAGGATTGGTTCAGAAAAAGGAGCCAAATTTTACAAATTTTTATTGAATACATTGAATACAATTCTAACTAGCCCTAATGGTCAAAAAACAAAACAAAAATTTGTAATAAAAGAAATCAGTAAAAAAGTCCCTAGATGGTCATACAAACTTATTACCGAATTGGAATTCCTGTCGGGCGCAGCTCATGAAGGCCTACCGTTGGATTATCAGATACGTTCAAGAAAAAGGGATCGTGTAATAATTTTTAGGCCTACTAAACGTAGTAAATTAAAAGGATTGATAAAAAAAAGAAATAAAAGAAAAGATAAGAAGAAATGCGCCCGCCACCTACAGATTTAATACCTTCGCCTACAAAGAAACTCAAAACACCAACTCCATTAGTAATTCCATCAATTACGCATCTATCAAAAAAAGAAGTTAACTTGGCCAATCCTCTTATTCCCCCAATAAAGAATCTTGCATAAAAAGCATCTATGTAACCACGATTATATGACCAATCATATATACAATTTATTATTTTGTCCAAAAAAACTCTTTTAGGACCTGTTTTAACAAAAGAGTTAATTAAGTCCCAATTTTGCAAAGATGAATAAACAGGTTTATATAAAAAGAAGGCTATAAATATTCCAAAAAGAGCTATACTAACTGAAAAAAGAGCATCTTTCAAAAATTCATACCAATCTATTGAATTATTCAAATTTTGATGTAAAAGGTTTATAGACGGAGTTAACCATTTTGATAATATGTCCAAATACACTCCTTCTTGATTGAAAGGAATTCCTAGGGATCCAACGAACAACGTAAATAGAACCAATACAAGTAGAGGAAATAACATAGTATTATCTGATTCATAAGGATACGAAAAAAACTTATTATTTCCAAAACGGGTAATAGTAATAAAAGGTTGTGTGATGTTTCTTGCATTCTGATTAATTCGATACGGTTTTTTTGAAAAAAAAGAAACAATCTCATGATTTTTCATTGTTAATAACGTTAATAAACGAAAATTTTTGTTAATTCTTTTTGAATCTTCTTTACCCCATAGAGATATTGAATAGAAGGGAGTATTCTTTTTACCACTGTAATTTTGAAAATGAACGTTTAAATGTCCTTCAAAAGTAAGTAAATAGATTCGAAACATATAAAATGCGGTTAATCCCGCTGTAAACCAAGCAATTATTGCAAAAATGGGTGAATACAACCAAGTATCATTAAGAATTTCATCTTTGGACCAAAAACAAGCAAGAGGCGGAATACCACAAAGAGAAAGTGTACCTAATAAAAAAGCGGTTTTGGTAATTGGGACATGCTTTGTTAAACCCCCCATAAAAACCATATTCTGACTTTTATTTGGAGAATATCCAACAAGAGTTTCCATTGAATGAATAACCGATCCAGATCCTAAAAACAATAATGCTTTCGAATAAGCATGAGTAATCAAATGAAATAAAGCACTTCGATAAGACCCCATACCTAGAGCTAACATCATATAACCCAATTGAGACATTGTGGAATAGGCTAAACCTCTCTTAATGTCTTTTTGAGCAAGGGCAAAAGTAGCTCCTAATAATATTGTTATTACTCCTACCAAAGAGATTAAATTCATTATGTGAGGGATGACTATGAAAAGAGGAATAAGCCGAGCTACAAGAAAAATACCCGCCGCTACCATAGTAGCCGCATGTATAAGAGCCGAAATAGGAGTAGGCCCCTCCATGGCATCCGGTAACCATACATGAAGGGGGAATTGTGCAGATTTAGCAACCGCACCGGCAAATAATAAAACGGCACATAAAGTAACAAATAAAAAATTGACTTCATTGTGATTATTAGAAATCAAGTTATTAAATATTTTGAATAAATCTCGAAATTCAAAACTCCCTGTTATCCAATAAAAACCTAAAATTCCTAATAATAAACCAAAATCTCCAACACGATTAGTTACAAATGCCTTTTGGCAAGCATTTGCAGCAACAGGCCGTGTGAACCAAAACCCTATTAATAGATATGAACACATTCCTACCAATTCCCAAAAAATATAAATTTGTATCAAATTCGAACTAGTAACTAATCCTAACATAGAAGTACTGAAAAAACTCATATAAGCGAAAAATCTCAAATATCCTTGATCATAAGACATATAATTATCACTATAAATAAGAACCAAAATTCCAATAGTAGTGATTAATATTGACATAATAGAAGTAAGTGGGTCGATCAAGTAACCGAACTCTAAAGAAAAATCATTATTGATGATCCAAGACCATACATATTGATAGATAAAACTGCCATTTATTTGTTGAATAGACAGATTGATCGAAAAAATCATGACTATACTTAACAAAAAAACACTTTGAAAAGCCCACATACGGCGAAGACTTTTTGTTGCTGACGGAAAAAGAAGAAGTCCCGCCCCTATTAACATAGGAACTGGAAGTGGAAGGAAAGGTATTATCCACGCATATTGATATGTCTGTTCCATAAAAAGTTTTTTTTATTCTTAATTGATTGTTCCGGATCCTACCCCCTTTCAATTTCAAAACAAAAGGGGTCAATAAAAAAATAAAGAGATGTACTAACTTAAAGTTATTTTTCGAATTTTCTATATTATTCTGGGTCTTTCCAAAATACTTTAAATATTAAAATAAAGAAGTTACAATTGGGCAAATGATATGACCTACTTGCTCATAAAAAAAGGAATTTAGTTATTAACTAAGATTTTTCTTAAAATAATGATAACGAAAATAAAAAAATTTAATTAAAATTAGATCACTTTCTATTCATAAATTAAGGATAAAAAATTACACTAAAAATAGTAATTGATTATGATATGAATTGATATAAGTCATAGGATTAACTAAGGTAAAAATTGTGTACTAATCTCGCTTTTTAGTCAGCTTGTTCCAAATCATTAACTAGTTTCATTATGAAATTGATTGATTATTTTTCGTTTCAATAAAAAACATTTATAGGAAACGCTATAATATCTAAAATTTATAATATTTTAGATAAAATTTCTTTTTATATCAAAATTATATCAAAAGGGGGTAAAATCAAATCAAATTAATAAAAAAACTAAGATTTATTTTAACAAACTGTGTATCTTTTATCTTTTAACAGATTAATTACTTTAAATTACTAGTTTGATTCGAATTTTAAAATTCCATTTTAAAATATTCTTTACTCAAGTTTGACCAATAAATAGAAAAAAATTTCATTAGGCAATGGGTTATTAAAGGGTTCTTAAACCCTTCGGTGTATTTTATTCTGTATAAATGAATGAAATGTAGAAAAAATGGACAGAGCTCAAAAAGGGGGGTCTTTTTAGATTATTTGTCTCACCAAATTCAATTTCTATAGTACAAAAGCGGATTCTATAGATATCGATGTGAATCATAAAAAACAACAAATAAAGATACGAATCAATAAAACGAGTCTTTCTTACGAATATTCTATTCTATGTATATATATATATAAACTTTTTGTTGAAAAAAAATTAAATTATATTTTTATAGTAAGATTTTGTATGATTTTCACATATCTTTTATGTATATATATTTTTTTCTCTAGATAATATTCTATTCTCTAATTATTATATAGAGAATAACTAGATAATGAATAGATTCGTTTTGACCAATAGATGTCTTTCACATCCAACTATAACAACGAGTAACCTCTTAATTTTAAAATGGCAGTTCCAAAAAAACGTACTTCTATATCAAAAAAACGTATTCGTAAAAATATTTGGAAAGGGAGGGGATATTGGGCAGCCTTAAAAGCGTTGTCATTAGGGAAATCTCTTTCTACCGGAAACTCGAAAAGTTTTTTTGTGCGACAAAAAAATAAGTCATAAAATAAAACATTGTAATAATATTAATCGAAAAATAGGCCCATTTCATTGTTAATAGGAAATTAACAAACCTGTTGTTTGTGACTAATCAAAAAGACAAGATACAAAGCTTGAGCCTTTATTAGTATATTTTATTGTTTTGGGGGTGGGGAGTCTTTTTCCCCATCAACCTATTTGTCACAATTACAATAATCCAATAATCGAAGTTTCTATATAGAATTTCTATATAGAATTTCTATATAGAAATTTAAATGGTAAAAAAAAAAGAAATCTTTATAGTTCTATCAATAACTAGAGGGTTGAACCTTCTAGTTTCAAGAGTTCGATTCTATTGAATTATAGAAGAGCATAAACTACACCAAAGCACTAAGGTAAATAAAACCCATACCCCAGAATAATGAACCTTCGAATTCGTATTTGAACAAAGTTTTATTCATCCATTTTAATCTTTACTAAAAGAAAAGGATTTCATTGAGTTGACTCCTTAAATCTCGACGATTGAGTATGAATAGGCTATTATGAATTCGAACAAGCCGCTATGGTGAAATCGGTAGACACGCTGCTCTTAGGAAGCAGTGCTAGAGCATCTCGGTTCGAGTCCGAGTGGCGGCAGACCTTCTTCGAAAAGAGATACAATAGATTATAAATTCTAGAATGAATTCAATTCCTGATTTATATTTCAGGATTCCTCCTTTTAAAAATTTTGATGATTTTATGATATTTTCAACTTTAGAGCATATATTAACTCATATTTCCTTTTCGATCGTTTCCATTCTAATTACAATTCATTTGATAACTTTATTAAGCGATGAAATCATAAAACTAAATGATTCGTCAGAAAAGGGAATGATAGCTACTTTTTTATGTATAACCGTATTA